AAATCTAAGTAATGAATTTATAAATAGAGTCCAAGCTCTCGATAAAGGATATCTTGCTACGAAAATACTGGAAAAAAGGACTAGATTGTGTAATGATAAAAAAAAAAAAGAGTACTTACCCCAAACATATGATCCCTTATTTAGCGGACCCTACCGCGGAAAAATGCAGTTTTTTTTCTCATTATCAATGCTAAATAAAATTTTCCGAACAAATTTTAGCAAAAGGTTTTGGATAAATAAAATTCATCTTATTCTTCTTATTACTACTTATGAAGAAAAGGGACTCTCCTTTTTCCAAAACCACAACCAAGAAAAAATGGATTTCGAAAATCAAAGAAAATTTTTCAAATTTTTATTTGATACAGTTATAGCGAATCCCCCAAAAAAAACAAGTAGAAAAAATTCGACTGGACTAAAAGAAATACGTAAACAAGTTCCTCGATGGTCATACAAATTAATTAACGAGTTGGAACAAGAAGAGGGCGGGGATGCTGCAGCAAACCTGGCAGAAGATCATGAAATTCGTTCACGAAAAGCCAAACTTATAACGATTTTTGATGATAATATAATGATTTTAAATAATAATCAACAAAATAATGATACTTACAATAATACCAAAGATACAAGGAATTCTGACCCAATATACCTGGGTGAAGTAACTTGGCTACGTTATTCCGAAAAAACCGACTTTCGCCGAGACATAATAAAAGGATCCATGCGAGCACAAAGACGTAAAATACCTATTCTTAAACTGGCTCAAGCAAATGCGCATTCTCCGATTTTTTTGGATAGAATAAAAACTTTTTTGTCTTTTGATATTTTTGAACTGGTGAAAACAATGTTTATAAATTGTATGTATAAAAATACAGAATTAAAAATTATTGATTCTACTTATATAAATATAAAGAAAAATATAAATATAAAGAAAAAAACAAATGAAAATCAGCAACAGAAAAAAGAAGAGTACAAAAGAAACGAGAACAAAAGGAAGGTTAATATACAAATAAGAGCCGCTGAAACCTGGGATACATTTGCTTTTGGTCAAGCACTAAGAGGTTGTGCTTTAGTAACTCAATCGATTCTTAGAAAATATATTATATTACCCTCATTAATAATAACTAAAAATATCATTCGTATATTATTTTTTCAAACTCCCGAATGGTCCGACGATTTTAAGAGTTTGGGTAGAGAGATGCATGTTAAATGTACCTATAATGGATTTCCGATCTCAGAAAAACAATTTCCGAAAAATTGGTTAACAGGTGGGATTCAAATAAAGATCCTATTTCCTTTTCGTTTAAAACCTTGGCACAGATCTAAGTTAAAATTCCCTTATACTTCTAAAAGTAAAAAAAAAAAGAAAGTACAAGAAAAAGATTTTTGTTTTTTAACAGTTTTTGGACTGGAAGCGGAATTTCCTTTTGGTTATGCCAAAAAACCGCCTTCAATTCTTAAACCCATCTTTAAAAACCTTGAAAAAAAAATTAGAAAGAGAATAAAAAAAAGAAGAAAATTATTTCAAACACAATCAAAAATAAATCAAAAATTTTTATCGCAATTTCTAGAAGTAGATGAATTAAATGAAAATAAAAAAAAAAAAGATTCGATAATCAATAACAACCATCATATGGTTTCGAAATTGTCCCCTTATTCACTGATAGAAATAAAAATGATAGAAATAAAAATGAATTATCTTTCTTATAGCCGAAAGAAAATTCTAAATCAAATAGAAATAATTACAAAAGAAAAGAACAAAAAAAATCTAACTTCAGAAAAAACTATTAGTCTTAACAAAATAAAAAGAAGTTCTAATGTTAAAAAATTCAACTCATCAAACAAAATTTCATACATATTAGCTCGATTATCACATAAAATTTATTTTTTTATAAAAATTTTGGTTGAAAATATATACATAGATATCTTTTTAAGTATCATTAATATTACAAGGCTCAATACACAGCTTTTTCTTGAATCAATAAAAAAGATTATTACTAAATACATTTCCAATAATGAATCAAATAAAAAAAAAATCGATAAACCAAATCAAAAAAAATTTCACTTTATTTCGATTATAAAAAAGTCAAGAGATATCGCTGTTATTAATAAGAATTCAAAAATTGTTTGTGATATATCTTTCTTATCACAAGCCTATGTATTTTACAAACTATCACAAGGAAAAATTCTTAACTTATATAAATTAAGATCAATCTTTGAATACCATAACCTTTTTCTTAAGAATGAAATAAAAGATTATTTTAGAGACCAAGGATTATTTAATTCGAAATTAAAAGAAAACAATTTGATAAATTCTTTTTCTTTAATGAATCAACGGAAAAACTGGTTAAGAAGTCATTATCAATATAAATATGATTTATCTCAGCTTAGATGGTCTAGATTAATGACAGAAAAATGGCGAAATAGAATATATCAACACCATATGGCTGAAAATAAAAAATTAAGCAAATGGAATTTAGATGAACAAGACCAATTAATTCATTATGACAAAAAATTTGAGGTAAACTTATTTTCGAATCAACAGCAAAAGAATAATTTAAAAAAAAAAAAACACGCTAAATATAGTCTTTTATCATCTAAATCTATTAATTATGAAAAAAAGACGGACTTTTATATTTATGAATCACCAACTAATAAAGAAACGATTCTTTATAATTCCAACACAAATAAAAGCAAATTATTTGACATCTTAGAAGGTATTCCTATGACTAATTATCTAGCGGAAAATGATATTCTCGATATCGAGAAAAGTCCAAACCGAAAATATTTTGATTGGAAACTTATCCATTTTTTTCTTAGAAAGAGGGTCGATATTGAGTCCTGGATCGATACCGGAAGCAAAGATAAAAAAAAAACAAAAACTCCAACTAATAAATATCAAATAATTGCTAAAATTGATAAGAAAAAAAATTCTTTTGTTCCAATTTACCAAGATCAAGAAATTAATGCATCTAAGCAAACCCCCCTTTTTTTTGATTGGATGGGAATGAATAAAGAAATACAAAATAGTCTCATATTAAATTTTGAAGTTTGGTTTTTTCGAAAATTTGGGATACTTTACAACACATATAAGAAAAAACCATGGACAATACCGATTCAATTTCTTCTTTTAAATTTTCATAGAAATAAAAATATTAGTAAAAATAAGAAAATCAACGGGAATAAAAAAGGCGACCTTCTTATATCTATATCATCGAATAAAAACAAAATTATTGAATTAGAGAATCAAAATAATGAAGAAAAAGATATTGACGACGATTATATGGGATTAGATATGACAAAACATATAAATAAAAAGCAAAACAAAAGTCATACAGAAGTAGAGCTTGATTTCTTCCTAAAAGAGTATTTATGTTTTCAATTAAGATGGAATGGTTCTTTAAATCAAAAAATAATGGATAATATCAATACATATTGTTTACTACTTAGACTGACAAATCCACGAGAAATTATTATATCGGCTATTCAAAGGAAAGAACTAAATCTGAATATTCTGCTGGTTCAGAAAGATGTAACTCTTACAGAATTGATGAAAAAGAGAATATTGATTATCGAACCTGTTCGTCTGTCGATAAAAACTGATGGACAATTTCTTTTGTATCAAATGGTGGGTATCTTATTAGTTCATAAGAACAAAGAACAAATTAATAAAAAATATAGAGAAAATTTCTATGTTGATAAAAATAAAAATACTTTTACCGATGAAAGACATTCCAAGATAATTGGAAATAGAGAAAAAAAGAATTATGATTTACTTGTTCCTGAAAATATTTTATCCCCTAAACGTCGTAGAGAATTAAGAATTCGAATTTCTTTCAATTTTAAAAATAAAAACGATATTCATATAAATACAGAAATTTTCAATGGTAATAACATAAAAAAAGGGAGTCCCGTTTTGGAGAAAACCAAACGTTTTTGGAGAGAAAAAAATAAATTAATTAAATCGAAATTTTTTCTTTGGCCCAATTTTCGATTAGAGGATTTAGCTTGTATGAATCGCTATTGGTTCGATACTAATAATGGCAGTCGGTTCAGTATGGTAAGAATATATATATATCCGCGGTTGAAATTTTAATAAGGGCGAATTTTTCATATATATTATATATATCATAGCTTATTTGGTATAGTATATGAAACGAAGAAGATAGCCGCCTTATTCTTTTATCCTCCATATTCCATTCGGGTACATAGAATTCAATCATCTATCAATTAGATCTAGAAATGAAATGAATCAATGGAATTTTTTTTTTTTTTTTACTTTTTTTTAGTTAGAATTTTTTTCTTCTTTGTAAGCGACGAAATAGACAACCCTTAAAATTTTTGATTGATTAATTCAAAATTATGTCAAATAGAATTTTGAATTACTAACAAAGTAAACTAACAAAGTAAAGATTTTTGTGTATACAAAATTAAGATGAACTGACATTATTTATTAATAGAATACATTTATTAATTTATTATTATTACTGATCAATAAAAAATATCTTAAACTTAAAACTAAAAAAAGGGGGGAGTCCTTGTTTTATGGTAAAAAATTCATTCATTTCAGTTATTTCACAAAAAGAAAAAGACGAAAACAAGGGATCCGCTGAATTTCAAATAGTAAGTTTCACAAATAAGATACGAAGACTTACTTCACATTTGGAATTGCATAGAAAAGACTATTTATCTCAGAGAGGTTTGCGGAAAATTTTAGGAAAACGCCAACGACTGTTGGCGTATTTAGAAAAAAAAAATAAAGTACGTTACAAAGAATTAATTAGTCGGTTGGATATTCGGAAGTTAAAAGGAAGTTAAAAACTCATTAATTTCTTAATTTGAAGAGTTTTGTTGAATTATTTGATTTATTATATCTTGAGATGAACTTCTTTTTGTTTTCAGTAAGTCGTGGAATGGATCGAGGAAACTCCTATGAATATACCAGCTAAAGGAAAAGACCTTATGATAGTGAATATGGGTCCCCACCACCCATCGATGCACGGTGTTCTTCGACTCATCATTACTCTAGACGGTGAGGATGTTATTGATTGTGAACCAATATTAGGTTATTTACACAGAGGAATGGAAAAAATTGCAGAAAATCGAACAATTATACAGTATTTGCCCTATGTAACACGATGGGATTATTTGGCTACTATGTTCACAGAAGCAATAACAGTAAATGGTCCAGAACTGTTAGGAAATATTCAAGTGCCAAAAAGGGCTGGCTATATTAGAGTAATTATGTTGGAATTAAGTCGTATAGCTTCTCATTTGTTATGGCTTGGGCCTTTTATGGCAGATATTGGTACACAGACTCCTTTCTTCTATATTTTTAGAGAGCGAGAGTTAATATATGATTTATTTGAAGCTGCCACTGGTATGAGAATGATGCATAATTATTTTCGTATCGGGGGGGTAGGGGCTGATCTACCTCATGGTTGGATAGATAAATGTTTGGATTTTTGCGATTATTTTTTAACAGGAGTTGTTGAATATCAAAAACTTATTACACGAAATCCTATTTTTTTAGAACGAGTTGAAGGAGTAGGTATTGTTGGTGCGGAGGAAGCAATAAATTGGGGGTTATCGGGACCAATGTTACGAGCTTCCGGAGTACAATGGGATCTTCGTAAAGTTGATCATTATGAGTCTTACGACGAATTTGATTGGGAAGTCCAGTGGCAAAAAGAAGGAGATTCATTAGCTCGTTATTTAGTCCGAATTGGTGAAATGCTGGAATCTATAAAAATTATTCAACAGGCTCTTGAAGGAATTCCAGGGGGGCCCTATGAGAATTTAGAAACCCGACGCTTTGATAGAGAAAAGGATCCGGAATGGAACGATTTTGAATATCGATTCATTAGTAAAAAAACTTCTCCTACTTTTGAATTACCGAAACAAGAACTTTATGTCAGAGTGGAAGCCCCAAAAGGAGAATTGGGAATTTTTCTGATAGGGGATCAGAGCGGGTTTCCTTGGAGATGGAAAATTCGACCACCAGGTTTTATCAATTTGCAAATTCTTCCTGAATTAGTTAAAAGAATGAAATTGGCTGATATTATGACAATACTAGGTAGTATAGATATCATTATGGGAGAAGTTGATCGTTGAAATGATAATTGATACAACAGAAGTACAAGCTATCCATTCTTTTGCTAGCTTAGAATCCTTAAATGAAGTCTATGGAATTATATGGGAGTTTGTTCCTATTTTGACTCTTGTATTGGGAATCACACTAAGCATACTAGTAATTGTATGGTTAGAAAGAGAAATATCCGCAGGGATACAACAACGCATTGGACCCGAATATGGAGGTCCTTTAGGAGTTCTTCAAGCTCTAGCGGATGGGACAAAACTACTTTTCAAAGAGAATCTTTTTCCATCTAGGGGGGATACTCATTTATTCAGTATTGGACCATCTATAGCAGTTATATCAACTCTCTTAAGCTATTCAGTAATTCCTTTTGGCTATCACTTTGTTTTAACCGATCTAAATAGTGGTGTTTTTTTATGGATTGCCATTTCAAGTATTGCTCCCGTTGGACTTCTTATGTCAGGATATGGATCAAATAATAAATATTCCTTTTTAGGTGGTCTACGAGCTGCTGCTCAATCAATTAGTTATGAAATACCTTTAACTATTTGTATTTTAGCCATATCTCTACGTGCGACTCGTTGAAACAGAAATTTATCGCTATTATTTTTAGGAAGAAAGTTAAATGAATTGAATAGATATCTTCATTTTTTATTCATCAATTTGGTTCATGAACTAAATTGGATAGTTATATGAGTGAAAAAAAAAACAACTTCGAAATTTGCAGTAAAAAAATTGAGACTCATTTCCTAGGTACAAGAGTAAAAAGGAAAACAGAAATAAACATAAAAAAAGAAGACCATTTGCCCCGAAATTGGTTGATTAGTCATCCTAACTTGAAGCGGGCTCAAAAAATCAACTTTATGGAGTTTTCACTATTATTTTATTTATAGGTATTCTCCATAGGTATTACCCTAATGCTAACAGGTGATTGAGCAAAAATGAGTGGATGGTTAGGAACACGAAGATACACAAAGAATTAGTAATATAGATTTTGAAAATTATCGAAAAAACTATTTCGACAAAAAGTATATTAATCGGGGCTTTAAGTTCGTAGAAATGATCAGGCAGTGCTCCCCATGATTCCAATTCAGAGTATGCTCCTACCCAACAATTAAAGAACTGACTATCCGGAACGAAATAATCCTTTCCTTTTTTTTAACCCCTTTGTCGTTTCTTTTTTCAGAAAGAAGAATAAGAACGAAAAAAAAAGAATCGAATTACAATAATTACAATAGAAAAAAAAGAAAAATCCATTTTTTTTATTCTTTTCTCCTATATGGATATTCATAGAGATAGAATTCGTGTCATAATTCGGGTCTCGTAATAGAAAATGATAGGTTGAAATATCTATTTGGTATTTTAACAAGGAATTTTACAAAGAGTATTTTATTGAAGGATTAAAGTTATTACTCAAGAAAGAAAAATTGAAATTATTAAAGGTAAAGGATGAGATCAATTCCGAAGTAATTTTGTATTTTTAGTATTCTAACAGATAGAATTTCATTGCTCGAATTTTGGAACGTCGATAGATTTTATCTTATTTTGATCCGCTCTATTCTACAAATATATCAAAATAAATAATACAATTGATCTGTTCCTTAAATTTATTTTTGGACTTCAAGGAGCCGTATGAGGTAAGAATCTCATGTACGGTTCTGGAATAGCGATGAGAACAGTGATGTTATCACCGACTATGATTATCTAACAGTTCAAGTACAGTTGATATAGTTGAGGCACAAGCAAAATCTGGTTTTTGGGGGTGGAATTTGTGGCGTCAACCGATAGGATTTTTTATTTTTTTTATTTCTTCTCTAGCAGAATGTGAAAGATTACCTTTTGATTTGCCAGAAGCAGAAGAAGAATTAGTAGCAGGTTATCAAACGGAATATTCGGGTATTAAATTTGGTTTATTTTATATTGCTTCCTATTTAAACTTATTAGTTTCTTCATTATTTGTAACAGTTCTTTACTTGGGCGGTTGGAATATCTGTATTCCGTATATATTTGTTCATGAGTTTTTTGAAATAAATAACATAAGCGGAGTCGTTGGACCAACAATTGGTATCTTTATTACATTGGTTAAAACTTATTTGTTCTTGTTCATTCCTATCACAACAAGATGGACTTTACCTAGACTACGAATGGACCAACTTTTAAATCTTGGATGGAAATTTCTTTTACCAATTTCCCTCGGTAATCTATTATTAACAACCTCTTTCCAACTCCTTTCACTATAAAAAAAAAATTAGAAAAATTCTAATATGAAATTTAATAATAATAAAGAAAACTATAAGAAAAGAATATTATGATTTGTCTTCAACTCAAACAAGAGAAAAAAAAAATCAAATTATTCATAAAAATTTACGCTATGTTTCCCATGGTAACTGGGTTCATGAATTATGGGCAACAAGCCATACGGGCCACAAGGTACATTGGTCAAAGTTTCATGATTACCTTATCCCATGCAAATCGTTTACCTGTAACTATTCAATATCCTTATGAAAAATTAATCACATCGGAGCGTTTCCGCGGTCGAATCCATTTCGAATTTGATAAATGCATTGCTTGTGAAGTATGTGTTCGTGTATGTCCTATAGATCTGCCTGTTGTTGATTGGAAATTGGAAACTGACATTCGAAAGAAACGGTTGCTTAATTACAGTATTGATTTCGGAATCTGTATATTTTGCGGCAACTGTGTTGAGTATTGTCCAACAAATTGTTTATCAATGACGGAAGAATATGAGCTTTCTACTTATGATCGTCATGAATTGAATTATAATCAAATTGCTTTGGGTCGTTTACCAATATCAGTAGTTGAGGATTATACGATTCGAACAATTTTAAATTCAACTAAAAAAAAAATGGATAAACCACTTTGATTTATTTAAAAATACAATTATTAAACTAAAAAAAGGAAAGTTCCGTTTTGATCTAAAAGTATGGAAGGGGTTTTCTTTCATTTTCTTAGTCAATGACTACAAAAATTAGAAATTCCAACTATTTATTGATTTTATTGATGAGAAAATTGCATCGAAATTAAATTTGGATTGACAATCTATTAAGATATCTATAATTCTATCCAAAATTCTTTCGAGAATAAAATTTGAATGCCTTTTCTTTTTCAAGAAATTCAAGAAAGAATGAAATTAGTTCAATAGTTGTAAATATAGTAATTATTTAGACCCCCTCGAATTTAAAATTAAGAAGCCTATAATAATAATTATAATAATAAAATAAAAAATAATCAAAATATAAAATATAAAAAAGTTTTTCCTGGTCAAGTCAATAGTCAATAAGGTCATGAAAAAACAATTCAATTTTTTTATTTCTTATTTTACGTGCAATGGATTCACCTGGACTAATACATGATTTTCTTTTAGTCTTTCTGGGATTAGGTCTTATATTAGGAGGTTTAGGGGTAGTATTATTTACCAACCCAATTTATTCTGCCTTTTCATTAGGATTCGTTCTTGTTTGTATATCTTTAGTTTATATTTTATCAAACTCTCATTTTGTAGCTGCTGCACAGCTCCTTATTTATGTGGGAGCTATAAATGTTTTAATTATATTTGCCGTAATGTTCATGAATGGTTCAGAATATTACAAAGATTTAAATCTTTGGACTGTTGGAAATGGGGTTACTTCCTTAATTTGTACAAGTATTTTTGTTTCACTAATTACTATTATTCCCGATACGTCATGGTACGGAATTATTTGGACTACAACAAAAAATCAGATTATAGAACAAGATTTGATAAGTAATGGTCAACAAATTGGAATTCATTTAGCAACAGATTTTTTTCTTCCATTTGAATTCATTTCAATAATTCTTTTAGTTGCTTTGATAGGTGCGATTGCTGTGGTTCGCCAGTAAGAAATTTTTAGAATTAATAATCGAAATCAAAATTAAAACTGTTTTCTATGTTATCACATCTCTTTTCCTTCCATTTTATTTAAAGATTATTTATAAAGATTATTTATGTATAAATGTATAAATTCTTTTATTTGATCTATTATCCATATATTTATTTGGATAGTACTTATGATATTCTTAATTCGAGTCAATCTCAGGTGGAATTGTTGTTCATATTGAAATAAATCGAAATTGAAAAAGTGATAAGGAGTTGGTCAATGATCCTCGAGCATGTACTTATTTTGAGTGCCTTTTTATTTTCTATCGGTATCTATGGATTAATCACGAGTCGAAATATGGTTAGAGCCCTTATGTGTCTTGAACTTATACTGAATGCTGTTAATATAAATTTCGTAACATTTTCTAATTTTTTTGATAGTCGCCAACTAAAAGGAAATATTTTTTCAATTTTTGTTATAGCTATCGCAGCCGCTGAAGCAGCTATTGGACTGGCTATTGTTTCGTCAATTTATCGTAACAGAAAATCCACCTGTATCAATCAATCGAATTTGTTGAATAAGTAGTATTAATTGTTATAGAATATAATTTTCATATTTATTAATTTGAGTTGGTATGTATGATATCTAAGTTGTCTGATCATGTTTGCGAAAACGTAAGAAATTAAAATATCTTGGCTCTATCTCAGAAGTTGATCCAGAATTGATAAAATTTCTGGTAAATCATTGATTCATCTGGTTTCTAAATATATGCCGATTCATTTAGAAATTTACTAGATTGAAATTTTATGACGTTAAAAAAAAATTTAATCCAATGTCCCATTCAGTAAAAATTTATGATACATGTATAGGGTGTACTCAATGTGTCCGAGCCTGTCCCACGGATGTATTAGAAATGATACCTTGGGATGGGTGTAAATCCAAGCAAATTGCTTCCGCTCCAAGAACAGAGGATTGTGTCGGTTGTAAAAGATGTGAATCCGCTTGTCCAACAGATTTCTTGAGTGTTCGAGTTTATTTATGGCATGAAACAACTCGAAGCATGGGTCTAGCTTATTGATAGTTTCCAGAAAACCCCACTTGAATACATTTGCTTTTTTGTTTACCGACAAAAACCCGTACTCGAAAAAATATTTTCTAGCACGGGTTTTTCCAGTCTAAGCGTATCTTGTCTTTACCACGAATTCTTTTCCTTGGTTAACAATATTTGTAGTTTTACCGATAGCGGCGGGTTTCTTAATTTTCTTTTTCCCTCATAGAGGAAATAAGGTAATTAGGTGGTATACTTTATATATATGTATAGTAGAGCTCCTTTTAATAACTTATGCGTTCTCTTATTATTTTCAATTTGAGGACCCATTAATCCAATTAGCAGAAGATTATAAATGGATCTCATTTTTTGATTTGTACTGGAGATTGGGAATAGATGGATTTTCTTTAGGACCTATTTTACTGACAGGATTTATCACCACTTTAGCGACTTTAGCGGCTTGGCCAATTACTCGGGATTCCCGATTATTCAATTTTCTGATGTTGGCAATGTATAGTGCTCAAATAGGATTATTTTCATCTCAAGATCTTTTACTTTTTTTTATCATGTGGGAGTTAGAATTACTTCCCGTCTATCTACTTCTTTCCATGTGGGGAGGAAAGAAACGTCTGTATTCAGCTACAAAGTTTATTTTGTATACTGCAGGCGGTTCGGTTTTTTTATTAATGGGAACTTTAGGTATCGCTTTATATGGTTCTAATGAACCAACATTTAATTTTGAAACATCGGCCAATCAATCATATCCTGTGGGACTAGAAATATTTTTCTATATTGGATTTCTTATTGCTTTTGCTGTCAAATCACCGATTATACCCTTACATACATGGTTACCAGACACTCATGGGGAAGCACATTACAGTACTTGTATGCTTCTAGCCGGAATCCTATTAAAAATGGGGGCGTATGGATTGATTCGAATCAATATGGAATTATTACCTCATGCTCATTCTATCTTCTCCCCCTGGTTGATAATAATAGGCGTAATGCAAATAATCTATGCAGCTTCAACATCTCCTGGTCAACGAAATTTAAAAAAAAGAATAGCCTATTCTTCTGTATCTCATATGGGTTTCATAATTATAGGAATTTGCTCTATAAGTGATATGGGACTCAATGGAGCTATTTTACAAATTCTATCCCATGGATTTATTGGTGCTGCACTCTTTTTCTTGGCAGGAACTGGTTATGATAGAATACGTCGTCTTTATCTTGACGAAATGGGCGGAATGGCTCCCTTAATGCCAAAACTATTCACGACATTCAATATTTTATCACTAGCTTCCCTTGCATTACCGGGCATGAGTGGTTTTTTTGCGGAATTGATAGTCTTTTTTGGACTAATTAGTGGCCAAAAATACCTTTTAACGACAAAAATATTAATTACTATCGTAATGTCAGTTGGAATGATATTAACTCCTATTTATTTATTATCTATGTTACGACAAATGTTCTATGGATACAAACTGTTTAATGCTCCAAACTCTTATTTTTTTGATTCTGGACCTCGAGAATTATTTGTTTCGATCTCTATCCTTCTGCCTGTAATAAGTATTGGTATTTATCCGGATTTCGTTTTCTCATTATCAATTGACAGAGTCGAAGCTATTCTATCTAATTATTTTTATAGATAGTTTTTCTAAAAAAATAAAAAATCCTCTGATTTTTTATTTGCAAACATTCAAAATTCTTAGGTTACACAATGAAAAAACTTCTTTTTTACTCTCTTAAATCTTGTAAATCTTGAATTTTAATTAACAAAAAATGAATTCTAAGCAAAAATTTTTGGCATTTTTGAGAACTTTTTGAATTACCATACTAGTTGATTCAAAAAGTTCTCAACAGCTTACTTGAAGTTTTTTGTCTCTATATTTTGCTGTCCTAGAGAGTTGCATTCGTCAGACTCTTTCTTCAAGTGGTAATTGTTAATGTAAATGAACCATAACTATGTAGCCCTATTCCTAATAAATTAACTCCAAAATAGCATATCCAAATTATAAGAAAACCGCTAGAAGCGACAATTGCCGAATTTAAACCCTCAAAATTTTTATTTGTTCGAGTATGAAAAAAAATCGCGAATATGGTCCATGTAATAAACGCCCAAGTCTCCTTTGGGTCCCAATTCCAATATGATCCCCATGCTTCATTAGCCCAGACTGCTCCCGAAAGAATACCTATAGTTAAAAAAAAAAATCCTATACTTATAATCCGATAACTCCAGTCATCTAATTGTTGAATCAATTGAAACCTATAATAATTCTTAGACGAAAGAACGGAAATATTTCTTAAAACATTTTTTCGGTTCGTTATATATTGTATCTCATTAAAGTAAAATGAATCGGGTAATAAATTATTGCTTTTATCAAAAATTCTTATGATTTTTTGAAATCGGATGACTAGAAATGCTACTGATAATAATGATCCACACAACAGAGCTGCATAGCCCAATATCATCATACTTACGTGCATCATTAACCACTGGGATTGAAGAGCGGGCACTAACATTTCTGATTGATGCATGCCTTTTAAAAGACTTGAAGTGGCAAACCCTTGAGTAAAAAGAGTACTTGGCGCGGTTATTGCGCTTAAATAATTTTTATATTTTTTAAAATACGGAACTATATGAATAGCAGAAAATACCCATGAAAGAAAGATTAATGATTCATATAAATCACTTAATGGTAAATGTCCACCAAAAAACCAACGAGTAACTAATAATCCTGTTATACAGAAAACAGTAGCTATCATGCCCTTTTCTGACGAATCATAGAGTTCTACGAATTCATCGACCAATAAGGTTATCAAATGAATTGTAATTACAATTGACACGACTGAAAAAGATATATGAGTTAATATATGCTCTAAAGCCGAAACTATCATAAAGTAAAAAAGAAAATAAATAGGAAGTAAAGTCATTATAGGATATATTGTATCCTTTTGAAAATTACAGGATCTAATACCGCTACTCGGACTCGAACCGAGATGCTCTAGCACTGCTTCCTAAGAGCAGCGTGTCTACCAATTTCACCATAGCGGCTTGCTTGAAATTATAATAATCAATTTTTATTTAATCGTCCAGCTTTGAGGCAATACTTTACTTTTTACGAAATATTCAAATTCATGGCGAAAATTTTATTTAAGAATAAAAACAAATCAAATTTTATGAATTCCAATTTAAATATTTATTACATTCAATAGATTTATCGAAATATTTTATTGCTTAGTTTTTTATTGTGGAAAGAGTTTGAGTTAGGATTTCGAAACATCATTAGATATTCTATCATATAACAACAAAATTTCTAGTTCTGCTACGTACTTAAAAAAAAATTGTCTTTACTTTATCCGAAAGCTTCTTTTTTTTTAATAGATTTTTACTATTCGCTTCCTTAATCTATATATTAAATCTGAAAATTATACTTTTTTCATCTTTTATTATTACTATCAAAATTTAATAAACCACTTTTTTTAGAATTCTTTAACCTTTCTCTATGTAGATAAAAATTTTTAATTAAAAATAAAAAATTTTAAGTAATTTTTTGAATAATAATGGCTTTCTAGTTAGGTATAATAAGTATTTTTTTATTTTCAGTAGTATCTTTATTTGACGAATTCGAACTTTTTGATTTTAATATGTGAAGTTTTTTTTTTTAATTGATAATAATTAAATAATTAAAAATAGAAATATAAAATTCGATTTCATTTTTATATACTTTGTATTTTTTCTTTTTCATTTATTTTCTTTATTGACTGATTTAAAATAAAAAGATATAAGAGCTGATAAATCAGAAACACGAAATAATTAATTAGTAATTAAAAAAGTTTTTGTTATGGAACATATATATCAATATTCATGTATCATACCTTTCCTTACATTCCCAGTCCCTATGTTAATAGGAACAGGACTTCTCCTTTTTCCGGTGACAACAAAAAAACTTCGTCGTATGTGGGCTTTTCCAAGTGTTTTATTGTATAGTATAGTTATGATTTTTTCACTCGATCTGTCTATTCAGCAAATAAATAGCAATTTTATTTATCAACATATATGGTCATGGGCCATCAATAATGATTTTTCTTTAGAGTTCGGACACTTGATTGACCCACTTACTTCTATTTTGTTAATATTAATTACTACGGTTGGAATTATGGTTCTTTTTTATAGTGATAATTATATGTCTCATGATCAAAGCTATTTGAGATTTTTTGCTTATATGAGTTTTTTCAATACTTCAATGTTGGGATTAGTTACTAGTTCGAATTTGATACAAATTTATATTTTTTGGGAATTAGTTGGAATGTGTTCTTATCTTTTAATAGGTTTTTGGTTCACACGACCTAGTGCATCGAATGCTTGTCAAAAAGCATTTGTAACTAATCGTGTAGGGGATTTTGGTTTATTATTAGGAATTATTGGTCTTTATTGGATAACGGGCAGCTTCGAATTTCGAGATTTGTTCAAAATAGTCACTAACTTGATTTCTAATAATCAAGTTAATCTTGTATTCGTTACTTTGTGTACCTTTTTCTTATTTTCCGGCGCAATTGCTAAATCAGCACAATTTCCTCTTCATGTATGGTTGCCCGATGCCATGGAAGGCCCTACTCCGATTTCGGCTCTGATACATGCTGCTACTATGGTAGCGGCGGGAATTTTTCTTGTAGCTAGACTTTTTACTCTTTTCCTAGTCATACCTTACATAATGAATTTAATAGCTTTGATAGGCATAATCACAGTCTTTTTAGGAGCTACTTTAGTTCTTGCTCAAAAAGATATTAAGCGAGGTTTAGCTTATTCTACAATGTCTCAATTGGGTTATATGATGTTAGCTCTAGGTATGGGGTCTTATCGAGGTGCTTTATTTCATTTGATTACTCATGCCTATTCGAAAGCATTGTTGTTTTTAGGGTCTGGATCTATTATTCATTCAATAGAAGCTATTGTTGGTTATTCTCCAGATAAGAGTCAAAATATGGTTCTTATGGGTGGTTTAACAAAACATATTCCAATTACAAAAACTTCTTTTTTATTAGGAACATTTTCTCTTTGTGGTATTCCACCCTTCGCCTGTTTTTGGTCCAAAGATGAAATTCTTAATGATAGTTGGTTGTATTCACTTAGTTTCGCAATAATAGCTTGGTTCACTGCAGGATTAACTGCATTTTATATGTTTCGGATTTATTTACTTATTTTTGAAGGATATTTAAATCTTAATTTTAAAAATTACAACGGCAAAAAAAACAGTTCATTTTATTCAATATCTTTATGGGGTAAAGAAGGATCAAAAACATTTAACAAAAATTTTTGTTTATTACCTTTATTACCAATGAATAATAATGACAGGACTTCTTTTTTTTGGAAGAACACATATAAAATTGATGTTAATGTAAGAAATATGACATGGCCCTTTATTACTATTCCTAATTTTCACACTAAAAGTATTTTTTTCTACCCAAGGGAATCCGATAATACTATGTTATTTCCTATGCTTGTCTTCGTACTATGTTCTTTATTTATTGGAGCCGTAGGAATTCCTTTCAATCAATTCAATCAAGAAGAAATCAAGTTGGATATATTGTCAAAACTTTTAACTCCGTCTTTTAACCTTTTGCATGAAAATGAACAAAATTCTGCGGATTTGTATGAATTTTTAACAAATGCAACTTTTTCAGTCAGTATAGCTTTTTTCGGAATATTTATAGCGTCATCTTTCTATAAGCCTGTTTATTTATCGGTACAAAATTTTAATTTCGTTAATTCATCCGCTAAAAAAAAAAAAGGCTTGAAGAAAATTATTTCGGACAAAATAATAAATGGGATATATAATTGGTCCTATAATCGAGGTTACATAGATTCTTTTTATGAAATATCTTTTATTGGTGGTCTAAGAAAATTAGCTGAATTTTTTTCTTTTTTTGATAAACGAATAATTGATGGAATTATCAATGGACTCGGTGTTAGCAGTTTCTTTGTAGGAGAAAGTATAAAATATGTAGGAAACGGTCGCATTTCTTCTTATCTTTTATTGTATTTCTTTTATGCCGTAATTTTCTTATTAATTTATTATTATTTTTCTTTTCAATAATCAATAATAAAATTAATGTGAATTAATTTTATTACATTAATTTTATTATTGTATTGATCTTTAACCTTTTTTCTATTTTGTCCGGATCCTCCTTTTCTTCCGAAAAAAGGGAAGAAGAAGGATCTTCTTCGGTGGATCCCTCTTCTTCCTGTTTAGTCCCCTTCGTTTCGGAAGTTGTTTCTACATCTGTTTCTTCCTCGCTTTCTTCCGTTTCTGAGGTTTCTTTCAGTTTCTTAGTAAAAATGGGTGACGGTGCTCTGCCTAAAGAGTAGACACAGGTAATAAATAAGAGAATACTAAAGATTCGAGCCAGAGAATTTATCAATTCTGACGCAAAGTACTTATTAGACACAAAGTACTTACTAGATCGAAAAAGTACATTAGATCTAATAGAATTATTTTGCTG